AGCTGGTGGGGAACTCGCTTTAGGAAAAAATGTCTTAGTAGCTTATATGCCATGGGAAGGTTACAATTTTGAAGACGCAGTACTAATTAGTGAACGTCTGGTCTATGAAGATATTTATACTTCTTTTCACATCCGGAAATATGAAATTCAGACTCATGTAACAAGCCAAGGTCCTGAAAGAATTACTAAGGAGATCCCGCATTTAGAGGCTCATTTACTCCGAAATTTAGACAGAAATGGAATTGTGATGCTGGGATCTTGGATAGAAACAGGTGATATCTTAGTAGGTAAATTAACACCTCAGACAGCGAACGAATCGTCATATGCACCGGAGGATAGATTATTACGAGCTATACTTGGCATTCAGGTATCCACTTCAAAAGAAACTTCTCTAAGACTACCTATAGGTGGAAGGGGTCGAGTTATTGATGTGAGATGGGTCCATAGAAAGGGGGGTTCCAATTATAATCCAGAAAGGATTCGTGTATATATTTCACAGAAACGTGAAATCAAAGTAGGTGATAAAGTAGCTGGAAGGCATGGGAATAAAGGTATAATTTCTAAGATTTTGTCTAGACAAGATATGCCCTATTTGCAAGATGGAATGCCCGTTGATATGGTATTCAACCCATTAGGAGTCCCCTCACGAATGAATGTGGGACAGATATTTGAATGTTCGCTCGGGTTAGCGGGGGATCTGCTAAAGAAACATTATAGAATAGCACCCTTTGATGAGAGATATGAGCAAGAGGCCTCAAGAAAACTAGTGTTTTCTGAATTATATGAAGCCAGTAAGCAAACAAAAAATCCATGGGTATTTGAACCCGAATATCCGGGAAAAAGCAGAATATTTGATGGAAGAACAGGAGATCTTTTTGAACAACCTGTTTTAATAGGAAAGTCCTATATCCTAAAATTAATTCATCAAGTTGATGATAAAATTCATGGACGTTCCAGTGGGCATTACGCACTTGTTACACAACAACCCCTTAGAGGGAGGGCCAAACAAGGGGGACAAAGAGTAGGAGAAATGGAAGTTTGGGCTCTAGAGGGATTTGGTGTTGCTCATATTTTACAAGAGATGCTTACTTATAAATCTGATCATATTAGAGCTCGTCAAGAAGTACTTGGTGCTACGATTATTGGAGCAACAGTACCTAACCCAGAGGGTGCTCCAGAATCTTTTCGATTGCTCGTTCGAGAACTACGATCTTTGTCCCTGGAACTGAATCATTTCCTTGTATCTGAAAAGAACTTCCAGATGAATAGGAAGGAAGCTTGATCTCAATGAATCAGAATTTCGATTCTATGATCGACCAGTATAAACATCAACAACTTCGAATTGGACCAGTTTCCCCTCAACAAATAAGGGCTTGGGCAAAAAAAATTCTACCCAATGGAGAGATAGTTGGAGAGGTGAAAAAACCCTATACTTTTCATTATAAAACCAATAAACCGGAGAAAGATGGATTGTTTTGTGAAAGAATTTCTGGACCCATAAAAAGTGGGATTTGTGCTTGTGGAAATTACCGAGGAATTGGGGCTGAAAAAGAAGACCCGAAATCTTGTGAAGAATGCGGGGTGGAATTTGTTGATTCTCGTATACGAAGGTACCAAATGGGCTACATCAAACTGGCATGTCCAGTGACTCATGTGTGGTATTTGAAACGTCTTCCTAGTTATATTGCGAATCTTTTAGATAAGCCCCTTAGGGAATTAGAGGGCCTAGTATATTGCGATGTGTGATTTGATCGAAATTTTCATTTTACAGATTTGGACTGATAAACTGTCATCTCATTCAATCTGATTGGGATGCCCCCGGCTCTGACATGTATCTTGGGAGGAGGAACATGAAGCTCAGAATTATGGGTGCATTCAAGACTTCAAAATGGAAGGAAAGGGGAATTGATCCATGGTCGATTCCGTAACAGATAATATAGGAATAGTTAGTTATACCTCGTGAAAAAAAAAGACTTTTTGTGGAATTATACATTCCATTTCTTTGAGAAAAAAATTCTGTTCAGACAAGCGAATATGGCATGGTTACGGGAGCCTATCTATCGCATATATGCTTCAAGGGATATCATGGCATAACCATCGAGGTGAGTAGGGACCTAAAAAAGATCGAATGGAACAATACAATATATAGACAAATAAATCCTTTACGAGTCCCAAAATATTTCTTTCAGGGGATTCATCATTTGAGGGGAAGTAGACTACTCAAGAATTTCACATTTCCTTTTTTCGTAAACATAAATAAACATAAAAGAAAGTAAAAAAGGTTAGAGTGAAAATAAAAAAGAAAATAAGATAAGAATGAATCAATGAAAGGCTGGTCCTTACTGGGAACTTGAGTAAAGAGTAGCTTTTTGTAGGGTTTTCTCGAACAAAGTTTAAAAAGAAGAAGAACCCCTTTTTTTGGTGTAACTACTTGAGCCGGATGAGAGGAAACCTTCACGTCCGATTGTGAGGGGGGGAATCCAATCCTATAGGAACCTAT